GTCCATGTAGCTTAAAACAAAGCAAGGCACTGAAAATGCCTAAATGGGTCAAATGACTCCATAGACACACAGATCTGGTCCTAGTCTTACTGTTAATTCATAGCAAAATTACACATGCAAGTATCAGCACCCCAGTGAGAATGCCCTCTAGTTCTTACACCTAGACCAAAAGGAGCGAGCATCAAGCACACTAAACACTATTAGTAGCTCACAACGCTTTGCTCAACCACACCCCCACGGGATACAGCAGTGATAAAAATTAAGCAATAAGCGAAAGCTTGACTAAATTATGCTACCACCTAGGGTTGGTAAATATCGTGCCAGCAACCGCGGTCATACGATTAACCCAAATTAACAGTCCCCGGCGTAAAGCGTGTTTAAGATCCTATCACACCTATAAAGTTAAATTCTTACTACGCTGTAAAAAGCCACAGTAAAAACAAAAATACCCCACGAAAGTGACTTTAATAAATCTGAATACACGACAGCTAGGACCCAAACTGGGATTAGATACCCCACTATGCCTAGCCATAAACCAAAACAATTAATAAACAAAACTGTTCGCCAGAGTACTACTAGCAATAGCTTAAAACTCAAAGGACTTGGCGGTGCTTTATATCCTTCTAGAGGAGCCTGTTCTATAATCGATAAACCCCGTTACACCTAACCACCCCTTGCTAATACAGCCTATATACCGCCATCTTCAGCAGACCCTAACAAGGAACCAAAGTGAGCATAATAATTAACACAAAAACGTTAGGTCAAGGTGTAGCCTATGAGGTGGGAAGAAATGGGCTACATTTTCTAAAGTTAGAATACCCACGAAAACCTTAATGAAATAATTAAGCATAAGGCGGATTTAGTAGTAAGCCAAGAATAGAGAGCTTGACTGAACTAGGCCATAAAGCACGCACACACCGCCCGTCACCCTCTTCAATTATCCAAGCCCTTCAACAAATTTAACCATTTACTCAGCAAACATATGAGAAGAGACAAGTCGTAACAAGGTAAGCATACTGGAAAGTGTGTTTGGACAATCAAAGTGTAGCTTAAATAAAGCACCCGGCTTACACCCAGAAGATTTCAGATTTACTGACCACTTTGAACTAAACCTAGCCCCGAAATTTAATCAACACTACTACTAACCACCAACTAAATAAAACATTTATATATCGTCTAAAGTATAGGAGATAGAAATTTTTACTCACCGGCGCAATAGAAATAGTACCGCAAGGGAAAGATGAAAGACCAATTCATAGTATAGAACAGCAAAGATTAACACTTATACCTTTTGCATAATGAGTTAACTAGAACCTCCTTGGCAAAGAGCACTTCAGTCAAGCACCCCGAAACCAGACGAGCTACTTATGGACAGTAAGCAGAACCAACTCGTCTATGTAGCAAAATAGTGAGAAGATCTATAAGTAGAGGTGAAAAGCCAACCGAGCCTGGTGATAGCTGGTTGTCCAAAACAGAATATTAGTTCAACTTAAAATTTACCCCAAGAAACAAAAACCTAATCCCACTGTAAATTTTAAATATACTCAATAGGGGTACAGCTCTATTGAAACAAGGACTAAACCTAAATTGGAGAGTAAGCCATAATAACTTTTCCATTGTTGGCCTAAAAGCAGCCACCAATAAAGATAGCGTTCAAGCTCAAAAACTAATTAAACCCTAAATTCCACAAAACACCATGCCACCTCCCAATACCAGACATTGGACCAATCTATAATCACAATAGAAGAGATAATGTTAACATAAGTAACAAGAACTTTTTTCTCCGAGCATAAGCTTACATCAGAACGAATACTCTACTGATAATTAACAACATGGTAATTACAACCCACCAAATAATATAATACCATACCCATTGTTAACCCAACACAGGCATGCACACCGGAAAGATTTAAAGAAATAGAAGGAACTCGGCAAACACGAATCCCGCCTGTTTACCAAAAACATCACCTCTAGCATTACAATTATTAGAGGCACTGCCTGCCCAGTGACATACGTTCAACGGCCGCGGTACCCTGACCGTGCAAAGGTAGCATAATCATTTGTTCTCTAACTAAGGACCTGTATGAATGGCCACACGAGGATTCTACTGTCTCCTATTTCCAATCAGTGAAATTGACCTTCCCGTGAAGAGGCGGGAATGATCCTATAAGACGAGAAGACCCTGTGGAGCTTAAATTAATCAGCTCAATTAACAATTATTAAACACCAATAGGAACAAACACACATAATATGAGCTGCCAATTTTGGTTGGGGTGACCTCGGAGCAAAACAAACCCTCCGAATGATAAGTACCAAGACCCACAAGTCAAAGTCCATAGTATCACTTATTGACCCAAAATATTGATCAACGAAACCAGTTACCCCAGGGATAACAGCGCAATCCTATTCAAGAGCCCATATCGACAATAGGGTTTACGACCTCGATGTTGGATCAGGACATCCTAATGGTGTAGCCGCTATTAAGGGTTCGTTTGTTCAACGATTAAAGTCCTACGTGATCTGAGTTCAGACCGGAGCAATCCAGGTCGGTTTCTATCTATAATCAATTTCTCCCAGTACGAAAGGACCAGAGAAATGAGGCCAACTTTATAAAAGCGCCTTAAGTCTAAATGGATGAAATTAATCTCAACCCAAACCACTATACCAACTATGCTCAAAACCAGAGCCCTGTTAAGATGGCAGAGACAGGTAATTGCGTAAAACTTAAACCTTTATTACCAGAGGTTCAACTCCTCTTCTTAACATTTATGTTCCTGATAAACATTCTATGCTTAATTATCCCAATTCTACTAGCAATAGCTTTCCTAACCCTAGTAGAACGTAAAATACTAGGGTATATACAATTACGCAAAGGACCCAACATCGTAGGCCCATACGGCCTACTCCAACCAATTGCTGATGCAATCAAACTATTTATTAAAGAGCCCCTACGACCACTTACATCCTCAAAACTTATATTCACCCTAGCTCCCACACTAGCCTTCACCCTAGCCTTATCCCTATGAATCCCAATACCCATGCCCCACCCACTAATCAACTTAAACCTAGGGGTACTATTCATCCTAGCCCTTTCAAGCCTAGCAGTTTACTCCATCCTATGGTCAGGATGAGCCTCCAACTCAAAATACGCCCTAATCGGGGCCCTACGTGCAGTAGCACAAACAATCTCCTACGAAGTAACGTTAGCCATCATCCTACTATCAATCATGATAATAAATGGGTCATTTACACTATCAACCCTAACTACAACCCAAGAACACATATGACTAATCATCCCACTATGGCCCTTAGCAATAATATGATTTATCTCAACACTAGCAGAAACGAACCGAGCACCATTTGATCTAACCGAAGGAGAATCGGAACTAGTATCTGGATTCAACGTAGAATACGCAGCAGGACCATTTGCCCTATTCTTCATAGCCGAATATACCAATATCATTATGATAAATGCATTAACAACCACCTTATTCCTAGGAGCTTTCCACAGCCCACTGTTCCCAGAACTATTCACAGCTAACTTCATTACAAAAACCCTCATCCTTACTATAGCCTTCCTATGAGTACGAGCATCATACCCACGCTTCCGCTACGACCAACTAATACACTTACTATGAAAAAGCTTCCTTCCACTAACCCTAGCCCTATGTATACTCCACGTATCCATACCCACCCTATCCGCAGGAGTACCACCACACATATAGGAATATGTCTGATAAAAGAGTTACTTTGATAGAGTAAAATATAGAGGTTATAATCCTCTTATTCCTAGAGTCGCAGGACTTGAACCTTCACCTGAGAAATCAAAATTCTCCGTGCTCCCATATTACACCACACTCTAAGTAAGGTCAGCTAATCAAGCTATCGGGCCCATACCCCGAAAATGTAGGTTCACAACCTTCCCGTACTAATAAACCCAATTATTTTCATCATAATCTTACTCAACCTATTCCTAGGAACAATAATTACCATAATCAGCTCTCACTGACTACTAATCTGAATGGGACTAGAAATGAACATATTCTCAATAATCCCAATTCTAATAATTAAGCCAAACCCCCGAGCAACAGAAGCAGCCACTAAATATTTCCTAACCCAAGCAACAGCCTCCATACTCCTAATACTGGCTGTAATCATTAACCTAACCCACTCAGGCCAATGAACAATTATAAAAATATTTAACCCCATAGCGTCATACACAATAACTGTAGCACTAGCTATAAAACTAGGCCTAGCACCATTCCACTTCTGAATTCCAGAAGTTACCCAAGGAACCCCACTAATACCAGGACTAATCCTACTTACATGACAAAAACTAGCCCCTATAGTAATCCTGTACCAAATCTACTCCACCATTAACTTCAACCTAATAATAACCATAGCAATACTATCTATTATGATCGGAGGATGAGGGGGACTAAACCAAACACAACTACGAAAAATCATAGCCTATTCATCCATCGCACATATAGGATGAATAACAGCAATCATTGCATACAACCCCTCACTAATAATCCTAAACCTAATAATTTACTTAACCATAACAATCACCATATTCATTATATTTATTAGCACCTCATCCACAACTACTCTATCAATGTCACTCACATGAAACAAAACCCCAATCTTAACAACTATAACCCTAACAACACTCTTATCAATAGGAGGACTACCACCACTATCAGGATTTATTCCTAAATGGATAATTATTCAAGAACTAACAAAAAACAACATAATTATAATACCAACCATAATAGCCATCCTAGCCCTATTAAACCTATATTTTTATATACGATTAATTTACTCTACATCACTCACCCTATTTCCCTCAACCAATAATATAAAAATAAAATGAAAACTTAAGTCAACAAAGCTACCACCCCTCACACCAACACTAATCATTGTATCAACTATACTAATCCCACTAACACCAATAATATTAATCCTAGACTAGGGGTTTAGGTTAGCCACAGACCAAGAGCCTTCAAAGCCCTAAGCAAGTACAAATTACTTAACCCCTGACATAAAGACTGTAAGATTACATCCAACATCTTCTGAACGCAAATCAGACACTTTAATTAAGCTAAGTCCTTCCTAGATTGATGGGCTCCAACCCCACGAAATTTTAGTTAACAGCTAAACGCCAAAAACACCTGGCTTCAATCTACTTCTCCCGCCGCCGGGAAAAAAGGCGGGAGAAGCCCCGGCAGCATTTGAAGCTGCTTCTTTGAATTTGCAATTCAAATAATAAATCAGAGCTATGGCAAAAAAAGGATTTATACCTTTGTCTTTAGATTTACAGTCTAATGCTTACTCAGCCATTTTACCTATGTTCATCACCCGTTGATTCTTTTCTACAAACCACAAAGATATCGGAACCCTATACCTACTATTTGGTGCGTGAGCCGGAATAGTAGGTACTGCCCTAAGCCTACTCATTCGCGCTGAACTAGGGCAGCCAGGAACCCTATTAGGGGACGATCAAATCTATAACGTTATTGTTACAGCTCACGCATTCGTTATAATTTTCTTCATAGTAATGCCTATTATAATTGGAGGCTTCGGCAATTGACTAGTACCCTTAATAATTGGTGCTCCAGACATAGCATTCCCACGAATAAACAATATGAGCTTCTGACTTCTTCCCCCATCATTCCTCCTCCTACTCGCATCATCAATAGTTGAAGCCGGAGCAGGTACAGGTTGAACAGTATACCCACCACTAGCAGGCAATTTAGCCCACGCAGGTGCATCCGTAGACCTAACTATCTTCTCCCTTCACCTAGCAGGTGTATCATCAATCTTAGGCGCTATCAACTTTATCACGACCATCATTAACATGAAACCCCCTGCCATAACACAGTATCAAACTCCCTTATTTGTATGATCCGTACTAGTCACAGCCGTCCTCCTACTCCTATCACTGCCTGTCCTAGCCGCGGGCATCACTATACTCTTGACTGACCGAAACCTTAATACCACATTCTTTGACCCAGCCGGCGGAGGAGATCCAATCCTCTACCAACACCTATTCTGGTTCTTTGGCCACCCAGAAGTCTATATCCTAATCCTACCAGGGTTTGGCATAATTTCACATATTGTCACTTACTACTCAGGAAAAAAAGAACCCTTTGGTTATATGGGTATGGTTTGAGCCATAATATCAATCGGCTTCCTAGGGTTTATCGTATGAGCACATCATATATTCACAGTAGGCATAGACGTAGACACACGCGCATACTTCACATCAGCCACAATAATCATTGCTATCCCAACTGGAGTTAAAGTATTTAGCTGACTGGCTACACTACACGGAGGAAATATTAAATGATCCCCGGCCATACTATGAGCCCTAGGCTTTATTTTCTTATTCACAGTAGGAGGCCTCACAGGAATTGTGCTAGCCAATTCATCCCTAGACATCGTCCTTCATGATACCTACTATGTAGTAGCTCATTTCCACTATGTATTGTCTATAGGAGCCGTCTTCGCCATCATGGGGGGTTTCGTACACTGATTCCCCTTATTCTCAGGTTATACCCTCAACCTAACTTGGGCCAAAATTCACTTCATCATTATATTTGTTGGCGTAAATCTAACATTCTTCCCACAACACTTTCTTGGCCTATCAGGCATACCACGACGCTACTCAGACTACCCAGATGCATACACAATATGAAATACCGTGTCATCAATAGGATCTTTCATTTCACTAACAGCAGTAATACTAATAATCTTCATAATCTGAGAAGCATTTGCATCAAAACGAGAAGTAGCCCTAGTAGAACTTACACCTACCAACATCGAGTGACTGCACGGATGCCCACCACCATACCACACATTCGAAGAACCCGCTTACGTAAAAGTTTAACCGAGAAAGGAAGGAATCGAACCTCCAAAAACCGGTTTCAAGCCAGCTTCATAGCCTCTATGGCTTTCTCTACATAAGGCATTAATAAAATAATTATCTAACTTTGTCAAAGTTAAATTATAGGTTAAAATCCTTTATGCCTTTTATGCCCTATCCACTTCAACTAGGATTCCAAGACGCCACATCACCTATCATAGAAGAATTACTGCACTTCCATGACCACACACTAATAATTGTATTCTTAATCAGCTCTCTAGTACTGTATATTATTACACTTATGCTAACAACAAAACTCACACATACAAGCACAATAGACGCCCAAGAAGTAGAGACAGTATGAACCATCCTACCCGCTATCATTTTAATCCTTATTGCACTTCCATCCCTACGAATCCTTTATATAATAGACGAAATTAATAACCCATTACTAACTATCAAAGCTATGGGCCACCAATGATACTGAAGCTATGAATATACAGATTACGAAGACCTTAACTTCGACTCATATATAATTCCAACTTCAGACCTAAAACCAGGAGAACTTCGACTACTAGAAGTAGACAACCGGGTTGTTTTACCAATAGAAATATCAATCCGAATGCTAATCTCATCAGAAGACGTTCTACACTCATGAGCTGTACCATCCCTAGGCCTAAAAACAGATGCCATTCCAGGTCGACTAAACCAAGCTACACTAATGGCCACCCGCCCCGGATTGTATTACGGCCAATGCTCAGAAATTTGTGGATCAAACCATAGCTTTATACCTATTGTACTTGAGATAGTCCCACTAAAACACTTCGAAAATTGATCAACATCAATGCTTTAATTACCTTGAGATGCTACAATAGCATTAACCTTTTAAGTTAAAGACTGAGAGTGTAATAAATCTCTCCTCAATGACATGCCACAACTAGACACATCCACATGATTTATTACAATTTTATCAATACTGTTACCACTATTCATCCTAATACAATTAAAACTCATTATACACAGCTCATTTTTTCCACCTCAACCGACCACAGCAGGAAAATCAAAACACCCAACCCCATGAGAAATAAAATGAACGAAAATCTATTTACCTCATTCGCTACACCTTCAATAATAGGACTTCCAATCGTCATACTAATCATTATATTTCCATGCATTCTATATCCTTCCCCAAAACGTCTAATTAATAATCGAGTCGTGTGTATCCAACAATGAATCGTAAACTTGATTCTAAAACAAATAATAAATATTCATAATGTCAAAGGACGTACATGAGCACTTATATTAATCTCACTAATTACATTTATTGGCACAACAAACTTACTAGGTCTTTTACCACACACATTCACTCCAACTACCCAATTATCCATAAACCTAGCAATGGCTATCCCCCTTTGAGCTGGAGCAGTAATTACAGGTTTTCGATATAAAACCAAAGCATCACTCGCTCACTTCCTACCTCAAGGGACCCCAGTACCATTAATCCCTATACTTATCATCATCGAAACCATTAGCCTTTTCATCCAACCTATAGCCCTAGCTATCCGACTAACTGCTAACATCACTGCAGGTCACCTGCTTATGCACCTAATTGGTGGGGCTACACTAGCACTAATATCCATTAGCCCCACAACAGCCTCAATTACATTTATTATCCTTGTTCTTCTTACCATCCTAGAATTTGCCGTCGCACTCATTCAAGCCTACGTTTTCACTCTATTAGTAAGTCTATACTTACATGATAACACCTAATGACCCACCAAACACATGCTTACCACATAGTAAACCCTAGCCCCTGACCACTCACGGGAGCACTATCAGCCCTCCTAATAACTTCAGGTCTCATCATATGATTCCATTTTAACTCAATATCCCTACTCATATTAGGCCTAACCACCAACTTCTTAACAATATATCAATGATGACGAGACGTAATTCGAGAAAGTACCTTCCAAGGCCACCATACAACCATTGTCCAAAAGGGGTTACGATATGGAATAATCTTGTTCATCGTATCAGAAGTCTTCTTCTTCGCTGGGTTCTTCTGAGCTTTTTATCACTCAAGCCTAGCCCCAACACCAGAATTAGGAGGATGTTGACCCCCAACAGGGATCTACCCACTAAACCCCCTCGAGGTCCCACTTTTAAACACCTCAGTACTGCTTGCCTCAGGAGTATCTATTACATGAGCCCACCACAGCCTAATGGAAGGAAACCGGAAAAATATACTCCAAGCCCTATTTATTACAATTGCCCTAGGAGTATACTTCACCCTGCTACAAGCCTCAGAGTACTTCGAAGCACCTTTCACAATCTCCGATGGTGTATACGGCTCTACCTTTTTCATGGCCACCGGATTCCATGGACTCCACGTAATTATCGGCTCTTCATTCCTAATCGTATGCTTTATACGACAACTAAAATTTCACTTCACATCCAACCACCACTTTGGCTTCGAGGCCGCCGCCTGATACTGACACTTCGTAGACGTAGTCTGACTATTCCTTTATGTATCAATCTACTGATGAGGATCTTGTTCTCTTAGTATTAAACAGTACAATTGACTTCCAATCAATCAGTTTCGGTACAAGCCCGAAATAGAACAATAAACCTTATATTGACACTAGCCATTAACACAACCCTAGCTTCCCTACTTATCATTATTGCATTCTGACTGCCTCAACTGAATGTATATACAGAAAAATCAAGCCCATACGAGTGCGGCTTTGACCCAATAGGATCAGCCCGACTTCCCTTTTCAATAAAATTCTTTCTAGTAGCCATTACATTTCTATTATTTGATTTAGAAATCGCATTACTACTCCCACTACCATGAGCCGCCCAAGCAAAAGACCTCACCCCTATATTGATCACAGCCCTATTCCTTATCTCACTATTAGCCCTAGGACTGGCCTACGAATGACTTCAAAAAGGCCTAGAATGAACTGAATATGGTAGCTAGTTTAACTTAAAACAACTGATTTCGACTCAATAAACTATGATTTAGTTCATAGCTATCACATGCCACCAATTTACTTAAATGTGCTTTTAGCATTTATAATAGCCCTAACAGGATTACTAATATATCGATCACACATGATATCATCACTTCTCTGCCTAGAGGGAATAATATTGTCACTATTTATCCTAAGCACTTTAATAATCTTGAATACCCACTTTACAATATCTACCATAATACCAATTATCCTAATAGTATTTGCCGCCTGCGAAGCCGCCGTAGGCCTAGCCCTTCTAGTCATAGTATCAAATACCTATGGTCTAGACCATGTACAAAATCTAAACCTACTACAATGCTAAAACTTATTGTCCCAACCCTCATGCTTATCCCCCTGACATGACTATCTAAAAAGAATATGCTGTGAGTCAACACAACCACTCACAGCATCCTAATTAGTCTTATCAGTCTTTCCATGCTCTTCCAAACGACAGACCACAACCTAAACTTCTCCCTAACATTTTTCGCCGACCCACTCTCTACACCACTAATTATCCTCACAACATGGCTACTACCACTCATAATCATCGCTAGTCAAGCACACCTAGCTAAAGAAAGCCCAACACGGAAAAAACTATATATTTCTATGCTCATCTCACTTCAAGCACTATTAATTATAACATTTACTGCAACAGAACTAATTCTATTTTACATTTTATTTGAAGCCACACTAATCCCAACCCTAATTATTATTACTCGATGAGGAAACCAAGCAGAACGACTAAATGCAGGATACTACTTCTTGTTCTACACCCTAGCCGGATCACTCCCATTACTAGTCATCCTAATCTACATACAAAACACCACTGGCACACTCAATCTTCTTGTTATCCAATACTGAACCCCCACACTACCACACTCTTGAACATCCAAACTCATATGACTAGCATGCATAATAGCATTTATAGTAAAAATACCACTCTACGGCTTACACCTCTGACTCCCAAAAGCACACGTAGAAGCACCTATCGCAGGGTCAATAGTACTAGCAGCCATCCTACTAAAATTAGGGGGCTACGGCATGATACGAATCACAATCATCTTAGACCCTACAACAGAATTTATACTCTACCCATTCATAATATTATCACTATGGGGGATAGTAATGACAAGCTCAATTTGTCTACGCCAAACAGACCTAAAATCACTAATTGCTTACTCTTCCGTTAGCCACATGGCATTAGTAATTATAGCAATTCTTATCCAAACACCCTGAAGCTTCATAGGGGCTACAGCACTAATAATCGCACATGGCCTAACATCATCCATACTATTCTGCCTAGCTAACACTAATTATGAACGAACCCATAGCCGCACCATAATCCTAGCCCGAGGATTACAAACCCTTCTACCCCTAATAGCCTCATGATGATTACTAGCAAGCCTAAGCAACCTAGCACTACCACCCACAATCAATTTAATTGGAGAACTATTAGTAACTATCACAACATTCACTTGATCCAACTTTACAATTATGCTTGTAGGAATAAATGTGCTAATCACAGCTCTATACTCCCTATATATACTAATTACTACCCAACGCGGAAAACTTACCCACCACACCTTAACCATTAAACCGACATTTACACGGGAAAACACCTTAATACTCATACATCTTATGCCAATTCTACTTCTATCAATTAACCCTAAAATCATTCTGGGACCCCCATACTGTGAATATAGTTTACCCAAAACCCTAGATTGTGAATCTAGTAATAGAATCTTGACCATTCTTATTCACCAAGAAAGTATTACAGGAACTGCTAACTCCTGTTATCCATGCATAACGAACATGGCTTTCTTACTTTTATAGGATAACAGTAATCCATTGGTCTTAGGAACCAAAAACTTGGTGCAAATCCAAATAAAAGTAATAAACCTAATTACCCCTATGACCATCATAACACTAGTCATCCTTACAATTCCTATCATAATATCCTATTTTAACATCTATAAAACCAAAATATACCCCAAATACGTAACAACAATCATTGCGTACGCCTTCCTAACCAGCACAATCCCAGCCATGACATTCCTACACTCAGGACAAGAAATATTTATCTCCAACTGACACTGAGTAACAATACAAACCATAAAGCTATCTATGAGCTTCAAACTAGACTTCTTCTCACTACTGTTCGTACCAGTAGCACTTTTTGTCACCTGGTCAATTATAGAATTCTCATTATGATATATACATTCCGACCCATACATCAACCGATTCTTCAAATACCTCCTCTTGTTCCTAATCACAATAATTATTCTGGTCACTGCCAACAATATATTTCAACTTTTCATTGGATGAGAAGGAGTGGGAATCATATCATTCCTTTTAATTGGTTGATGGTACGGACGAACAGACGCCAATACAGCAGCCCTACAGGCAATTTTATATAACCGAATTGGAGATATCGGCTTCATCATAACAATAGCATGATTTTTTATACATCTTAATTCATGAGACCTACAGCAAATCTTTTCACTCAACCCTAACAACCTCCTACCCCTACTTGGCCTACTGCTAGCCGCAGCAGGAAAATCAGCCCAATTTGGTCTACACCCCTGACTACCATCTGCTATAGAAGGTCCCACACCAGTGTCAGCCCTACTACACTCAAGCACCATAGTAGTAGCAGGAGTGTTCCTACTAGTGCGATTCTACCCACTCCTACAAAACAATAAACTTGCCCTAACATTTACCCTCTGTCTAGGAGCCATTACCACTCTATTTACCGCTATCTGCGCCCTTACACAAAATGATATCAAAAAAATCATCGCCTTCTCAACATCAAGCCAACTCGGCCTAATAATAGTTACTATTGGATTAAACCAACCTCACTTAGCATTCTTACACATCTGCATACACGCATTCTTCAAAGCCATACTATTTATGTGCTCAGGATCAATTATCCACAGCCTAAACAACGAACAAGACATCCGAAAAATAGGAGGACTACTACAAGCCATACCTTTTACCTCTTCCGCCCTCATAATTGGAAGCCTGGCATTAACAGGAATACCCTTCCTCACAGGCTTTTACTCTAAAGACCTCATTATTGAAGCAGCAAACACATCATATTCAAACGCCTGAGCCCTACTAATTACCCTGTTAGCCACTTCCTTCACAGCCATGTACAGCACCCGCCTCATCTTCTTCGCACTACTAAACCAACCACGATTTCCAACACTAATTCTTATTAATGAAAACGACCCAACTCTCTTAAAACCAATTAAACGATTAGCACTCGGTAGCATTTTTGCCGGTTTTCTAATCTCAAACTTCATCCCACCCCTAATAACCCCACAAATGACCATACCTACTTATCTAAAACTCATAGCCCTAACCGTAACAATTTTAGGCTTTGTACTAGCCATAGAATTAAGCCAAATAACACTCAACCTCCGCACTGAACACCCCACTAACCTTCATTCATTCTCATCTCTACTCGGATTCTATCCTCATACCATGCACCGATTAACCCCATACCACACCCTCACAATAAGCCAAAACCTAGCATCATTAATAGATCTCATCTGACTAGAAAAAACCATCCCCAAAAGCCTAGCCCAACTCCAACTTTCAGCATCTAAAACCACATCAAACCAAAAAGGACTAATCAAATTATACTTTTTATCTTTCTTCATCTCACTCATATTAACCACACTACTGTTCCTCTAACGCCCACGAGTAACCTCAATCACAATAAAAATAGTCATAAATAAAGACCACCCAGCCACAACCACCAATCAACCACCATAACTATATAAAGCAGACCCACCAACAAAATCTTCACGAACTAAAGCCATATCATTAACCCCTAAAACAACCCAATCCTCTATATTCTCCAAGCTACAAGACATAAACCCTATACCACCATCACTAATCAACCAAACAATTATAATCACCTCAACCAACACCCCAACAACCAACCCACCTAGAATCACAACATTAGATCCCCAAGCCTCAGGATATTCCTCAGTAGCCATAGCAGTAGTATAACCAAATACTACTATTATCCCCCCCAAATAGACTAAAAAAACTATTAAACCTAAAAAAGACCCACCAAGGCTCATTACAATCCCACATCCAACCCCACCTCCCACAATCAACCCTAAACCCCCATAAATAGGAGACGGCTTAGAAGAAAAGCCAACAAAACTAATTACGAATAATACAGTTAACAAGAACACTACATATATCATAGTTCCTGCATGGAACCAACCATGACTAATGATATGAAAAACCACCGTTGTAAATTCAACTACAAGAACTAATGACTAACATCCGTAAAACCCACCCACTATTCAAAATCATCAACCATTCATTCATTGACTTACCTACCCCAACAAGCATCTCATCATGATGAAACTTTGGATCACTGCTAGGCATTTGCCTAGCCATCCAAATCCTCACAGGCCTATTTCTAGCCATACACTACACCTCAGACACACTCACCGCTTTCTCATCCGTTACCCACATTTGCCGAGATGTAAACTATGGCTGACTTATCCGCTACTTACATGCCAATGGAGCCTCCCTATTCTTTATATGCCTATATATACATGTAGGTCGAGGACTTTACTATGGATCATACGCATTTATAGAAACATGAAATATTGGAATTATTCTACTATTTACAGTAATAGCCACAGCATTCATGGGCTACGTACTTCCATGAGGACAAATATCCTTCTGAGGGGCTACTGTAATTACCAACCTCTTATCAGCAATTCCATACATCGGAACCAATCTCGTAGAATGAATCTGAGGGGGCTTTTCAGTAGACAAAGCCACCCTAACACGATTCTTCGCCTTCCACTTCATCCTCCCATTCATCGTAACAGCCTTCGTAGTAATTCACCTCCTATTTCTACATGAAACAGGATCAAACAACCCAACAGGCATCTCGTCAAGCATAGATGCAATTCCATTTCATCCATACTACACCATCAAAGATATCCTAGGCCTATTCTTTATGATCCTCTTCCTAATAACCCTAGTCCTATTTTTCCCAGACCTACTAGGAGACCCAGACAATTATACACCAGCAAACCCCCTCAGCACCCCTCCACACATCAAGCCAGAATGGTACTTCCTATTTGCCTATGCAATCCTACGATCAATTCCCAACAAACTAGGAGGAGTCCTAGCCCTTGTCCTGTCCATCCTAGTTCTAGCAATTATCCCCATACTTCACACAGCAAAACAACGAAGCCTGATATTCCGCCCTATCAGCCAATGTCTCTTCTGAACACTAGTAGCTAACTTACTTATCCTTACATGAATTGGAGGCCAACCAGTAGAACACCCATTCATTATTATTGGCCAAGTAGCATCAATCTCCTACTTCACCATTATTCTCGTCCTAATACCCTTAGCCGGTCTTATCGAGAATAAACTCATAAAATGAAGACAGCCCTAGTAGTATAACTATTACCATGGTCTTGTAAACCATAAATGAATCAACTATGCTTCCTAGGACATTCAAGGAGGAAACATCTTACAGCTCCACCATCAACTCCCAAAGCTGATATTCTACTTAAACTACTCCTTGTTAACTAACCGTGCATTATGCACGGTTTTTTGTCCTATGTATTATCGTGCATATATTTATTTACCCCATGCATATCATATAATACTATACATTAATAATCTTACATAGTACATCCTATGTATAATCGTACATACACTTATTTACCCCATGCATATCATATAATACTATACATTAATAATCTTACATAGTACATCCTATGTATAATCGTACATACGTTCATCTACCATACGCATATCATAAAGACATTGTATCAGTAAACCTCGTACGCGAACCACCTCCAACCGGAATTTCCAGTCGACCAACTCCCGAGAAACCAGCAACCCGCCAGAGACATGCCCCTCTCCTCGCTCCGGGCCCATCAATCGTGGGGGTTTCTAGAGTGAAACTATATCTGGCATCTGGTTCTTTCTTCAGGGCCATCTCACCTAGAACCGTCCATTCGTTCCCCTTAAATAAGACATCTCGATGGACTCATGACTAAGGCCTAATAACCTGGCATCGCCTTGTGCTGTCATTCATTTGGTATCTTTTTTTTTGGGGGGGGGGAAATTGCACCGACTCACCTATGGCCTCAAACCGGCCCCGTCGCAGGCAATTAACTTGTAGCTGGACTTTGATTGAACGTTAATACGTCAGCATCATCAACCATAAGGTGCTATTCAGTCCATGGTCACAGGACATAACAGTTTAACACGCCTAACAATCACCACACCATGCGTATACGCATACGCATACGCATACGCATACGCATACGCATACGCGTACGCATACACGTACACGTACACGTACACGTACACGTACACGTACACGTACGCATACACGTACACGTACACGTACACGTACACGTACACGTACACGTACACGCACGCATACGCATACTATATACTAGTTTCTTTTGCCAAACCCCCCCTACCCCCCCATAAATCACCTCACTCAACATCACTCTTGAAGCCCTACCAAACCCCAAAAATAGGACAGTGATACCAAGGAGACTGATTTAACATTACGGGAAAAACGCTTAAACCAACCCTCTCTTTAAATTCACCTAAGTGAAAAATTAGAGCAAAAAATACTTTAAATTTATTTTAGTGATTTTTTTCTAATTTTTTTTAAGTGAAAAATTAGAGCAAAAAATACTTTAAATTTATTTTAGTGATTTTTTTTAATTTTTTTTTAAGTGAAAAATTAGAGCAAAAAATACTTTAAATTTATTTTAGTGATTTTTTTTCTAATTTTTTTAAGTGAAAAATTAGAGCAAAAAATACTTTAAATTTATTTTAGTGATTTTTTTTTAATTTTTTTTAAGTGAAAAATTAGAGCAAAAAATCATATGCCAAAA